TTAAAAATAAGCTAATTTAAGCTTTTGGGCTCATACCTCAAATATATAGGATATCCCTTTTTTTTAAATAAAGTGCCTGATTAAAGGATTATTCTGATAGAATAAATTAAGTAGAATTTCTACCTTTATTATATTTTATAGAATTAAACTATATCTAATAATATCAAAAATTATTGTGCATCTTACACTAAAATATAATTTTTATAATAAAGAATTTAAATTTCTTGAAAATATTTTTAATATTTTTTTTTATTTATTTTATTAATAATTCAAATAAAATATTTTTTTTATTTATTTTAATTTTTAGAACCTTAATCTCTATTTCTTCAAATTCCTGATTTGGTTGCTGAATTGGACTAGAAATTAACTTATTAAGATTTATCCCCCTTATTTCTAACTCAAATGATTTAATATCTGTAGAAACATCATTAAAATATTTTTTAATTCAATCCCTAGCCTCTATTAATTTTTTATTTTTTATTTTAATAAAAATTAGTTTAATAAAAAATTTTGAAATAAATAATATTTCAATTATAATAAATTCCTCTATATTAATAAAAATAGGATCAGCCCCCTTTCATTTCTGATTCCCTAATATTATTGAAGGAATTTCATGAATAAATAATTTTATTTTAATAACTTGACAAAAAATTTCCCCCATAATTTTATTATCTTATTATTTCAATAAAAATTTTTTAATTATTGTAATTATTATAAATTTATTAATTGGAGCTTTAGGTGGATTAAACCAAACTTCTCTACGAAAATTATTAGCTTTCTCATCCATTAATAATTTAGGATGAATAATTTTCTCTATTATAATCAGAGAAAATTTATGGTTATTTTATATTATTATTTATTCTTTTATAATTTTAATAATAATTTTTTTATTTTTCATATTAAATATATTTTTTATTAATCAATTATTTATTAATAATATAAATTTTTATATTAAATTAAACTTATTAATTAATTTTTTATCTTTAGGTGGATTACCACCATTTTTAGGTTTTATGCCAAAATGAATCATTATTAATTTTTTAATAATTAATAAATTTTATTTTTTAACTTTTATTTTTGTAATAACAAGATTAATTATCATTTACTATTATATTCAAATTATTTATTCTTCTTTTATATTTAATTATTTTAAAATAAAATGAATAAATTTTTTTATTAAAAATAAATTTATTTTATTAATTAATTTATTTTCTTTTTTTTCTATTACAAGAATAATTTTAAGAACTTTTATTTTTTTATAATCTTTTTTATAATAAGGTTTTAAGTTAAAATAAACTAGTAATCTTCAAAATTATTTATAAAGAAAATTATCTTTAAACCCTAATGTACATATTAAACACTCCTTAAAATTTGCAATTTTATATCATTATTGAATATAAGATTTAACAAAAGAGATTTTTCTCATAAATAAATTTACAATTTATCGCTTATAACTTCAGCCATTTTATTATTGCGAAAATGAATTTACTCCACAAATCATAAAGATATTGGAACTTTATATTTTATTTTTGGGATCTGATCTGGAATAGTAGGTACTTCCCTCAGATTATTAATTCGGGCCGAATTAGGAAATCCAGGATCTTTAATTGGAGATGATCAAATTTATAATACTATTGTAACTGCTCATGCTTTTATTATAATTTTTTTTATAGTTATACCTATTATAATTGGGGGATTCGGAAATTGACTCGTACCATTAATATTAGGAGCTCCTGATATAGCATTCCCTCGAATAAATAATATAAGATTTTGATTACTCCCCCCATCACTTATATTATTAATTTCAAGAAGAATTGTAGAAAATGGTGCAGGAACAGGATGAACAGTTTACCCCCCCCTCTCTTCCAATATTGCTCATGGAGGAAGTTCAGTAGACTTAGCTATTTTCTCCCTTCATTTAGCTGGTATTTCTTCTATTATAGGAGCCATTAATTTTATTACAACTATAATTAATATACGTTTAAATAATATATCATTTGATCAATTACCATTATTTGTTTGAGCTGTAGGAATTACTGCATTTTTATTATTAATTTCACTTCCTGTTTTAGCTGGTGCAATTACTATACTTCTTACTGATCGTAATCTTAATACATCATTTTTTGATCCTGCTGGAGGAGGAGATCCAATTTTATATCAACATTTATTTTGATTTTTTGGACACCCAGAAGTTTACATTTTAATTTTACCAGGATTTGGAATAATTTCTCATATTATTTCTCAAGAAAGAGGAAAAAAAGAAACTTTTGGTTGTTTAGGAATAATTTATGCTATATTAGCAATTGGATTACTGGGATTTATCGTTTGAGCTCATCATATATTTACAGTAGGAATAGATATTGATACACGAGCTTATTTCACTTCAGCTACAATAATTATTGCAGTACCAACAGGAATTAAAATTTTTAGTTGATTGGCTACATTACATGGAACTCAAATTAATTATAACCCAAATATTCTTTGAAGATTAGGGTTCGTATTTTTATTTACAGTAGGAGGATTAACAGGAGTAATTTTAGCTAATTCATCAATTGATATTACTCTTCATGATACTTATTATGTAGTAGCACATTTTCATTATGTTTTATCAATAGGGGCAGTATTTGCTATTATTGGAGGATTTATTCATTGATATCCTTTATTTACAGGACTTTCATTAAATTCATATTTACTAAAAATTCAATTTTTTACTATATTCATTGGAGTAAACATAACTTTTTTCCCACAACATTTTTTAGGATTAGCAGGCATACCTCGACGATATTCAGATTATCCAGATTCTTTCATTTCTTGAAATATAATTTCTTCTTTAGGATCTTATATTTCTTTATTATCAGTAATAATAATTTTAATTATTATTTGAGAATCGATAATTAACCAACGAATTAATTTATTTTCTTTAAATCTTTCTTCTTCTATTGAATGATATCAAAATTTACCCCCAGCAGAACATTCCTATAATGAACTTCCTATTTTAAGAATTTTCTAATATGACAGATTATATGTAATGGATTTAAACCCCATTTATAAAGGAATATTCCTTTTTTTAGAAATGGCAACATGATCTAATCTTAATCTACAAAACGGAGCTTCTCCTCTAATAGAACAAATTATTTTTTTCCACGATCACACTTTAATTATTTTAATTATAATTACAATTTTAGTAAGATATTTAATAATTAATTTATTTTTTAATAAATTTATTAATCGATATTTATTAGAAGGACAAATAATTGAATTAATTTGAACTATTTTACCTGCATTTACATTAATTTTTATTGCTCTACCATCACTTCGATTATTATATTTATTAGATGAACTTAATAACCCTCTAATTACCCTAAAATCTATTGGACATCAATGATATTGAAGTTATGAATACTCAGATTTTAATAATATTGAATTTGATTCATATATAATTCCTTCAAATGACCTTAATAAAAATGAATTTCGACTTTTAGATGTAGATAATCGTATTATCTTACCAATAAATAACCAAATTCGTATTTTAGTAACAGCTACAGATGTAATCCATTCATGAACAATTCCATCTTTAGGAGTTAAAATTGATGCTAATCCAGGACGTTTAAATCAAACAAATTTTTTCATTAATCGACCAGGAATTTTTTTCGGTCAATGTTCAGAAATTTGTGGAGCTAATCATAGTTTTATGCCTATTGTTATTGAAAGTATTTCAATTAAAAACTTTATTAATTGAATTAATAATTATTCATCATTAGATGACTGAAAGCAAGTATTGTCTCTTAAACCACTTTATAGTAATTTAGCAACTACTTCTAATGAAAGAATTAGTTAAACACTATAACTTAAATATGTCAAATTTAAATTATTACAAAAGTAATATTCTTTTATTCCTCAAATAATACCAATTAATTGAATTTTTTCTTTTTTTTTTTTTATTTGTATTTTTTTAATTTTTAATATTATAAATTATTATTGTTTTAAAAAAAACATTAAAATTAATAAAAATTCTTTAAATTTAATAAATAAAAAAAATTTTAATTGAAAATGATAAGTAATTTATTTTCAATTTTTGATCCCTCTACTAACTTACTAAATATTTCCCTAAATTGAATTAGAACAATTTTAGGATTAATATTTTTACCTTATAATTTTTGATTAATACCTAATCGACATTTTATTATATGAAATTTTATTTTAAATAAATTACATAATGAATTTAAAACACTATTAAAAAATAACTATTCTTATGGATCTACATTTATTTTTATTTCTTTATTTTCATTTATTTTATTTAATTATTTTTTAGGTTTATTTCCTTACATTTTCACAAGAACTAGTCATTTAACTATCTCACTATCTTTATCTTTACCTTTATGATTAAGATTCATAATATATGGATGAATTAACAATACTCAACACATATTTATTCATATAATCCCACAAGGAACTCCATATATTTTAATACCATTTATAGTATTAATTGAAACTATTAGAAATATTATTCGACCTGGTACTTTAGCTGTTCGATTAACAGCTAATATAATTGCAGGACATTTATTAATAACATTATTAAGTAGAACAGGACCTAATATATCTTATTATATAATTATAATCTTAATTATAATCCAAATTTTATTAATAATCTTAGAATCAGCAGTTGCTATTATTCAATCTTATGTAATTACTATTTTAAGAACTCTTTATTCTAGAGAAGTAAATTAATAATTAATGAAAATAAATCATAACCACCCATTTCATCTAGTAGATTATAGCCCTTGACCCTTTACAGGAGCAATTGGAGTATTAACTTTAATAACAGGATTAATTAAATGATTTCATAATTTTAATCATTATCTTATTATTTTAGGATATATTATTACATTAATAACTGCATATCAATGATGACGAGATATTTCACGAGAAGGAACTTATCAAGGAAAACATACTATCTTAGTTAATAAAGGATTACGATGAGGAATAATTTTATTTATTATCTCCGAAATTTTTTTTTTTATTAGTTTTTTCTGAGCATTTTTTCACAGAAGATTATCACCAAATATTGAAATTGGATCTAATTGACCCCCCTTAAGAATTAATACCTTTAACCCATTTCAAATTCCTCTTTTAAATACAATTATTTTAATTAGTTCAGGAATAACAGTCACATGAGCTCATCATGCTCTTTTAGAAAATAATTATAATCAAACTAATCAAAGATTATTATTAACAATTTTATTAGGATTTTATTTTACCTTACTACAAGCATATGAATATTTAGAAGCTCCGTTTACTATTGCTGATAGAATTTATGGATCTACATTTTTTATAGCAACAGGATTCCATGGAATTCATGTTATTATTGGGACTTTATTTTTATTAACTTGTTATTTACGACAATTAAATAATCACTTTTCTAAAAACCATCATTTTGGATTTGAAGCTGCTGCTTGATATTGACACTTTGTTGATGTAGTATGATTATTTCTTTATATTTCTATTTATTGATGAGGTAATTAATTAATTTATATAATATAAATAGTATATTTGACTTCCAATCAAAAAGTTTAATTTTAATTAATATAAATAATTATTTTAATTATTTTAATTTCTTTATTATTTATTTTTATTTCTAATATTATAATATTAATTTCTATAATCTTATCAAAAAAATCTTTTATAGATCGAGAAAAATGTTCCCCATTTGAATGCGGTTTCGATCCTAAATCTTTTGCACGAATTCCATTTTCTTTACATTTTTTTTTAATTACTGTTATTTTTTTAATTTTTGATGTAGAAATTGTTTTAATTTTTCCTATTATTACTTTATTTAAATTAGTAAATATACTAAGATGAATAAAAACTAGATTTTTTTTTATTATAATCTTATTAATCGGATTATATCATGAATGAAATCAAAATATATTAAATTGAACAAATTAGAGCTCAAAAATTTAGGATTTTAGTTTATATAAAACATTTGATTTGCATTCAAAAATTATTGAATTTTCAATTTATCTTAAATATGAAGCAATAAATTGCATTTAATTTCGACTTAAAAATTAGAGTTAATCTCTCCTTATTTTTAATTGAAACCAAATTTAGAGGTATATCACTGTTAATGATAAAATTGAATAAACTATTCCAATTAAATAAAGAAATATAAAGTTAATAATTAAGCTGCTAACTTAATTTTTAGTGGTTAAATTCCATTAATATTTCTAATTATTTATATAGTTTAAATTAAAAACCTTACATTTTCATTGTAATAATAAAATCATATTTTTATAAATATTTAAAGATAAAATTTATCTCCCTAATATCTTCAATATTATACTCTAATTTATAAGCTATTTAAATAACATTATATATATATATATATATATATATATATTATATAATTAAAAAAAACATAAATACAAATATAACCCATAAAATAAATCTAAATAAATAAATTTTAAAATTATTCATTTGATATATATTATAAAAAATAGAATAATTTTTTAAAATCATTACAATACCTTTTCCTCTATATATTTCTCTTCAACCTAAATCAATATTTTTAAATAAATTTTGACTAAAATTAAAAAAAAAATAACTTACCCCATAAGTAGATAAATTTGGTATAAATCACATTAAACATAAAAAATTTCTTAAATTATATCTTATTATAAACTTTCTAATTCTATAAATTCTTATATTTCTAATTAAATAACCAAAAAATAAACCTAAAAATCTTACATAAATTACCATTAATTTTAAATTAAAAGGCAAATAAATCATATAAGGATAAGAAAAAATAATTCAACTTAAAAATCTACCTCTTACCACTCTTATAATCAATAAAATAAATATACCATTTAATATAATATAATCTTCATCATATAAATTATAAACAACCATTAAATTAAAATCATTAATTATAATATATATAATTAAACGAAAAGTATAAAAAACAGTCAATCCCGTTGATAAAAAATATAAAATAAAAATAACCATATTAAAAGTATTAAATCTCACTAACTCTAAAATTAAATCCTTAGAATAAAACCCCGATAAAAAAGGAATACCACATAAAGATATATTAGAAATATTTAAACATAAAGAAGTTAAAGGAACATAAAAAACTATACCCCCTATATAACGAATATCTTGAATATCATTTAATATATGAATTATAACACCAGCACACATAAATAATAAAGCTTTAAATATTGCATGAGTTAAAAGATGAAAAAAAGCAACATTAGGAAATCCTAAACTTAAAATTCTTATTATTAAACCCAATTGTCTTAAAGTAGAAAGAGCAATAATTTTTTTTAAATCAAATTCATAATTAGCAGAAATCCCTGATATAAATATTGTTAAAACAGATAATAATAATAAAACCTTTAAAAAAAATATATCAATTAATAATAAATTAAAACGAATTAATAAATAAACCCCAGCAGTAACTAAAGTAGAAGAATGAACTAAAGCAGAAACTGGAGTAGGTGCTGCTATAGCTGCAGGCAATCAAGATCTAAATGGAATTTGAGCACTTTTAGTTATAGCAGCAACAATAATTAAAATCCCAATAATATGCATAACATAATCAGTTTTTATTAAATCTAAATAAAAAATATAATTTCATCTACCGTAATTTATCATTCAACAAATTACTATTAAAATTATAACATCCCCAATACGATTAGATAAAGCAGTTAATATCCCAGCATTATAAGATTTTAAATTTTGATAATAAATAACTAAACAATAAGAAACTAAACCTAAACCATCTCAACCTAATAAAATTCTAATAATATTAGGACTAATAATTAACAAAATCATAGAAAATACAAACATCAATACTAATATAATAAATCGATTCAAATTTAACTCAGATCTTATATAACTATTTCTATAAAAAATAACAACAGAAGAAATTAAAGAAACAAATATTATAAACAATAAAGATATTCAATCCAATAAAATAGATATAACAACTCTTATTGAATTAAATCTAACAATTTCCCACTCAAAAAATATAACTAAATTATTTATAACAAAATAAATTATAATCATAAAATTTATTAAACTAAAAAAAAAAAGAAAAAGAAAAAAATTAAAACAAATTATATTTTTTATTTTAATAATTTAAAATGATTTCTTATCATATTTTTGATTCCACAAATCAATATTTTTATTAAATTATTTAAATAATTAAAATCAAATTGAAATATAACTACTCTTTAAAATTAAAATATTTAAAGGATACCGGTGTAAAATTAATAATAAATATTCTCGAGATAATCCTATATAAAATCTATATAAACCATAAAAATACTTACCATGTTGAATAAAAGAATATAAATATAATCTATAACCAGCTCTAAAAAAAGAAATTAATATTAATAAAATTATAGAAACATTAGATCATCTTACTACTCTATTAATTAATCTAATTTCACCTATTAAATTTAAAGAAGGGGGCGCCGCTATATTAGAAGATAATAATAAAAATCACCATAATCTTATAGAAGGTATAAAATTTATTATCCCCTTATTAATAAATAATCTTCGTCTATGTAATCGCTCATAATTAATATTAGCTAAACAAAATATTCCTGAAGAACATAAGCCATGACTAATTATTAAAATAAAAGAACCAATATACCCTCAATAATTTATAATTATAATACCTCCAATTACTAATCTTATATGAGCAACAGAAGAATAAGCAATTAAAGATTTTATATCAACTTGACAAAAACACTTTATTCTAATATATAAACCCCCTAATAAACTAATTACAATCCAAATATAATTTAATTTCAAATTAATTTCTTGTAAATAAATTATTACACGCAATAAGCCATAACCCCCCAATTTTAATATAATTCCAGCCAAAATTATTGAACCAGATACAGGAGCTTCAACATGAGCCTTAGGTAGTCATAAGTGAACAAAATATATAGGCATTTTAACTAAAAAAGCAAAAATTATAGAAATATATATATATAATAAATTTATATTATAAAATTTTAAAAAATAAATTATTATTGTATTAAATTCTCCAAAAATATATATAATTCCTATTAATAAAGGCAAAGAACCAAATAAAGTATAAAATAATAAATATATTCCAGCTTGAATACGTTCCGGCTGATATCCTCAACCAATAATCAATAATAATGTAGGAATTAATCTCCCTTCAAAAAATAAATAAAATAATAATAAATTTATCACTCTAAAAGTTAAATATAATATAACTAATAAAAAAATTAAATTAAATAAAAAAAAATTAACAAAAAAATTTATTTTTAATAAATTTTCTCTAGCTATAATCATTAAACTACAAATTCAAATTCTTAATAAAATTAAACCAAAAGAAATTAAATCACAAGAAAATATATATCTCAAATTATTAAAATTTATAATATTCAAATTTAAATTTATAAACAAAAATATTATAAAAAATAATATTATTTGGACCATTCAAAATATATTTTTTATAAAACATAAAGGAAATATAAATACCAACATAAATAAAAATTTTATCATTTATAATATACTAAAACTTTGAAAATAATCATTTCCATGACTACGAATTATCGAAACTAAAATAGATAACCCTAAAGAACCCTCACAAACAGAAAAAACTAAAAAAATTATTAATATATATATATCATAATCTATATACATTAATAAAACTAAAAAAAGAAAGAAAATTCTTAAAACAATAAATTCTAATCTTAACAAAACAATTAATAAATGTTTATTTTTCGAAACAAAAATTAAATTCCCAATAAAAAACATATAAATAAATAAAATTCAACCTTCATAAATTATCATTAATGTTTTTATAGTTTAAATTAAAACATTGGTCTTGTAAATCAAAATTAAGAATATTTCTTTAAGAACTTCAAAGAAAAAGATACTTCCTTATCAATAATCTCCAAAATTATTATTTTAATTAAACTATTCTTTGAAATAAAAATAATTTTATCTTCTTTATTAATTATAATAACAAGAATTATATATTTTATAAATCATCCTCTTTCTATAGGAATAATAATTTTAATTCAAACTTTATTAACAAGATTAATTACAGGTATAATAATTAAAACTTATTGATTTTCTTATATTTTATTTTTAGTTTTCTTAGGTGGATTATTAGTTTTATTTATTTACGTATCAAGAATTGCCTCAAATGAATTATTTTATTTTAATATAAATATAAAATTAACAATCTTCTTTTTTTTTTTAGTTTTTATTATATTTATATTACTTAATTTTAAATTTAAATTCATAAATTATATAATTGATTATAACTTAGAAATAAATAACTTTTTTAACATAATATTTTTTAACAATGAAAATAAAATTAATATAAATAAATTATATAATAATCAAACAACAATATTAACTATTTTATTAATTATTTATTTATTTATTAATTTAATTGCAGTAGTAAAAATTACAAACATTTTTTATGGGCCTTTACGAACTTCTTTAAATTACTAATTATTACAAATGGCATTTTTTAAATCAATACGAAAAACACACCCAATTATTAAAATTATTAATAATTCATTAATTGATTTACCTTCCCCATCTAATATTTCTTCTTGATGAAATATAGGATCATTATTAGCTTTATGCTTAATAATTCAAATCATTACTGGACTATTCCTAACTATATACTACACAGCTAATATTGATATAGCTTTTTACAGAGTAAATTATATTTGCCGAAATGTAAATTATGGATGAATAATTCGAACTTTACATGCAAATGGGGCTTCTTTTTTTTTTATTTGTATTTATCTTCATATTGGTCGAGGAATTTATTATGAATCATTTAACTTAAAATATGTTTGAATAGTAGGAATTATAATTTTACTTATATTAATAGCAACTGCTTTCATAGGATATGTTTTACCTTGAGGTCAAATATCATTTTGAGGGGCAACAGTTATTACTAATTTATTATCCGCAATTCCTTATCTAGGAACTATATTAGTAAACTGAATTTGAGGGGGGTTTGCTGTAGATAATGCAACTTTAACTCGATTTTATACTTTTCATTTTTTATTACCTTTTATTATTTTAATATTAACTATAATTCATTTATTATTTTTACATCAAACAGGATCTAATAACCCTTTAGGATTAAATAGAAACTTAGATAAAATTCCCTTCCATCCATTTTTTATTTTTAAAGATTTAATTGGATTTATTATTCTAATTATAATTTTAACCTTATTAACATTAATTAATCCTTATTTATTAGGAGACCCAGATAATTTTACCCCCGCTAATCCTTTAGTAACTCCTGTTCATATTCAACCAGAATGATATTTCTTATTTGCTTATGCTATTTTACGATCTATTCCTAATAAACTAGGAGGAGTAATTGCACTTTTAATATCTATTCTTATTTTAATTATTTTACCATTTTCATTTAATAAAAAAATTCAAGGAATTCAATTTTACCCCATTAATCAAATTATTTTTTGATTTTTCTTAATAATTACAATTTTATTAACATGAATTGGAGCCCGACCTGTTGAAGATCCTTATATTATTACAGGACAATTAATAACTTTTTTATATTTCTTATATTTCTTAATTAACCCTATTATTAATTTATATTGAGATAAAATTTTATTTAAAAATTAACAAATAAAATTAATGAGCTTGTCCTAAGCATTTGTTTTGAAAACTTAAGAAAGAATATATTATTCTATTAATTTATACTAAAAATAATACAAATTTTTATTAGTAAATTAAAAAAATTTTTAATCCTATAAATAAAAATAAATAATTTAATGAAATCGGTAAATAAATTTTTCAAGCTAAATATATCAATTTATCATAACGATAGCGAGGTAATGTTCCACGAACTCAAATAAATAAAAAAGAAATTATAGTTAATTTAAAATAAAAAATTAATTTTAACTCATAACCCCCTATATATATAATAATAAATAATATTCTTATAAATATAATACTTGAATATTCAGCTAAAAAAATTAATGCAAACCCCCCTCTTCTATATTCAATATTAAATCCTGAAACTAATTCTCTTTCACCTTCTGCAAAATCAAAAGGAGTACGATTAGTTTCAGCTAATAAAGAAGAAAATATACATAAACTTAATGGAAATATTAAAAAAAAAAATCAAATAATTTCTTGATATTTTCTCATAAATAATAAATTAAAACTTATAATTATTAAAATAACAGATATTAAAATTAAAGCTAATCTAACTTCATAAGAAATAGTTTGAGCTACTGAACGTAAACCCCCTAATAAAGCATAATTAGAATTTGAAGATCACCCCGCAATTATAACTGTATATACTCCTATACTTGTTAAACTAAAAAAAAAAAGAAGCCCTAAATTAAAAAAAATCATATTAAACATATAAGGAATTAATAATCATAATAATAAAGACAATATGAATCTAAGAATAGGAGAAAAATAATAACAAAAATAATTAGAAAAATTAGGATAAGTTCTTTCTTTAGTAAATAATTTAATAGCATCAGAAAAAGGTTGTAATAATCCTATAAAACCTACCTTATTTGGACCTTTACGAAGTTGAATATACCCTAAAATTTTACGCTCTAATAAAGTCAAAAAAGCTACCCCAATTAAAACTCCTAAAATTAAAATAATTAACCCAATTATAACTATTAATAAATCTAAACTAAACATTTACTATTTATATAATTAATTATATATATAAATTGATTTCTAAAACCAACACATTTACTCTGCCAAAATAGTTTTAATTTATAATCAAATATAAACCAATAAAAATTTTTAACTTAAAATCTTTTATTATATTTAATAATATTCAATATTTATTAATTTAATTAAAATATTTGATCCTTTCGTACTAAAATATTTTTTTTTTAAAAGATAGAAACCAACCTGGCTCACACCGGTTTGAACTCAGATCATGTAAGATTTTAATGATCGAACAGATCAAAAATTTAGACTTCTACATTTAATTTTTATCTTAATCCAACATCGAGGTCGCAAACTTTTTTTTTTATATGAACTAAAAAAAAAAATTACGCTGTTATCCCTAAGGTAATTTTATCTTATAATCAATAAAATTGGATCAATTATTCACTTATCTATGTAATAATAAATAAAAAGTTTAATTAATTTTTCTATCACCCCAATAAAATATTTTAATTTATTAAAATATAAAAAAAAAAATTAATTTTTAAAAATATAAAACTCTATAGGGTCTTCTCGTCTTTTTAATAAATTTTAACTTTTTAATTAAAAAATTAAATTCAAATAATTTATATAAGAGACAGTTTATATCTCATCCAATCTTTCATACAAGTCACCAATTAAGAGACTAATGATTATGCTACCTTTGTACAGTCAAAATACTGCAGCCCTTTAATTTTTAATCAGTGGGCAGATTAGACTTTAAATTATTAAATCAAAAAGACATGTTTTTGATAAACAAGTGAATATAAATTTTTGCCGAATTCCTTTTATATAATTAAAATTAAACTTAAATTATTTTAATAAATTTTATTTTACTAATTTTATCATTATAACTTAATTTTTATTATTTTAATTTATTTTTATATAAAAAATTAAATTAAATTAAATTTTAACTTTTAATAAAATTATTTATAATAAATTAAAATTTATTAACAATATAAATTATAAAATTTTTTTTTAATTTAATATAATTATAAAATTTTAATTTAAAGATTATCCCTTAAATTATCTTAATAAAATTTATTTATATTATTTTTAATTAACATAAATAATAAATCTATTAAAAATTAAATTTTTTTCTATAAAAACTAGATATATTTAAAAACGACTAACATTTCATTTCAAATTAATTATTTAAAATATTTTTGCTACAATAACTTTTATAATTAATTAACTCTTTTAAATTCGAGAAATTTATATAAATAAAATTTATTTAATAAACTCTGATACACAAGATACAATAAATAAAATTTACTTTTAAAATAATTAATTTTCAAATATTTCAAAATTCTTTCACAATACCATATTAAACTATAAAATTTTCAATTTTTTCCATAAATTACTTTAACCCCCATTAAAATAATTTATATTAAAAATTCTTTTATTAATTATTAAAATAATTAATTTCCCCCCTCAAATTAATTATATAACTATAATATCACTTCAATGTAAATGAAATACTTTAAATTTTCAAGCTCTAATTTGTTCTTTCTAGAAACACTTTCCAGTACCTCTACTTTGTTACGACTTATTTCAACTTATAAATGAAAGCGACGGGCAATATGTACATATTTTAATTATAAATCATTTTAATAAATTAAATAAAATTACATTTAAATCCACTTTCAATTAATTTTTCCAAATTAAAATTCATTTAAATAAATTTATTGTAATCCATTATATACTTAATTATAATCTGCATCTTGATTTGATTTAAATTTTTATATAAAAATTAAAATATTATTTTTATTTAAAAATATTTTTTTAACAACGATATACAAAATTTATAATATTAAGTAAATTTATTCGTGGAATATCAATTAATAAACAGATTCCTCTAAATAAACTAAAATACCGCCAAATTATTTAAGTTTCAATAAATAATTATATACTATTTTAGTATTATTATTTAAATTTTTATAATAGGGTATCTAATCCTAGTTTTTAATAAAATTTTTTAAATCATAATTTAATATAAAATTTTCATAAATTAAAATTTCACTTAATAATCTAAAATTTAATTTTATTTTTATATAAAAATTTAATTAATTAATTAATTACTAAAAAAATTTAATTTAATTTTTGTATAACCGCAACTGCTGGCACAAAATTAGTTATTAATTTAAATATTACTAAATATTAATCTCTTAAATTTTTAATTTTAATTACTAATTAACTTAAATTTAAATATTATTAAAATAATTAAAAATTAATACTAAAATTAATATGTAAAATAAATTTATAATAAATTTTTAAACTATAAATATTTATATATTTAATGTAAATTTTTTAACATAGAATTTTTTTTTTTTTTTTTTATAATAAAATATTTAATATAAATTATTAAATTTTTAATATTTTTCTCTTATTTTTTCTATAATATTCCAATTTAAATAAAAAATGGCAATTAAAATTTTAATATTCATAAAAATTAAAAAATATTATTAAAATTAATATTAATTTTTTTATAATTTATTATATTAATATATATATATATATACATAAATAAATATATAAATAAATATATTTATATTAATTAATTAAAAATTTAATATATATATATATATAAATATAATATTTATTTAATTAATAGCCTAAACCGTAATTAATTTTTTTTCATATAAAAAAAAAAA